TTGATCTAAGATTTCAATTCTTCCGTGTTTCAGCAGTAGCATATTGTTCCATGAAAAAATTTTGCATGTCATCCGGGAAAAGCCATCTTTTTCTCACCAATGTCTTTTGCATTTGATCCAATAGTGTTCTGTTAGATAGGAACAGATTTGATAAATACTGATAACTCTCGGATAGAGTATTAGAACGGAAAGATCCATTAGAACTATTGGTTCTTCTAAGCCATCTCCGGCGATGATTCAACCCTTCGAAGCGCTTTTCTTGCGTCTCCTCGAAAATCCAGCTTTTTCTCATAGATTTGATTTCGGAAGTAATAAACCACTTTAATATCTCTTCATCTGCATCTGCAAAGAATTCTCGATGTGAAAACATAGAGGCAAGGGCCGGATCTTCGGATAGGACAAAGAATGGATTTCCAGGGTTCCAAATGAATTGGCTTATTCGAAAAAGGACTTGTTCTTTGGAAATTCGAATTCTAGCTCGTGTCAGGTATATACTCTGCAAGAACGCCTCGTAAAACTTATCACCGACTTCATAATTAAACCTGTCAAATTGAGGTTCAAACCCATCGTTATCTTGATCGTCAAGCTTATAATACACACCCCTCTCCTTCTTTTGCTCATCCGCTTCAAGAGGATTAGGATTCGGTTCAACTTCATCTTCATCATAATACGAATCATTCTCTTGATCATTCTCTTCAAGCTCATCCTCTTCATAGTCCGCAAGAACGAACTGGATCTGCTTGGCCCAAAATGAACTGGACCAATAGGGAACTCCCAATTCATTGTCATTGGTCCTTTCGACCCAATCAAATAGAAAGCCCCAAGGGGACCAGATTCTAGGAGCCCAAACTATGAAATTGGAGAACATCTTCTGCGGGTTGACTTTTTCCCCCGCTACAAACACCTCCTCCGATTCATAGATAAATTTCTGATCAATCATAGATTGAAATCCATTTTGTATCATATCTGAGGGATTCCTTGGTTCGGGCCGAAGAAGCAATGGCACTCGATCCTTATCAAACTGACTGCAATCTTTTTCTGTCCGTGAGCATCCCTCTAGATCTGTCCGTGAGAATCCCTCTAGAATGCCTTCTATTTCTAATAGGCCATGAACTAGATCAAAATCATTCTCAACGAGTCTACCATAAGCGATCCTATTGTTTTCCTCTGGTTCGGGTGGAGACCAAAGATCTTGAGCGACCGATCCGGCAGAACAATTCAAAAGATAAAGAAGTATCGTTAATTTCTTCGTGCTCATTCCAAGTTCGACGTACGAGCTGTACAAATAAAAATCCCCTTCGTTACAGAATGTCTTCTGCAAATAGATAGATATCGGATCTATGGGGCAATTATTTAGAAGTAAATTTTGTGCGACAGCCCTTCCTATCTGATAGAAAAGGAGCCGAGAATTCTGAACCGGTATTACATGGGCTCGCAAATCCCAAGTTTGTCTATGACGAGCGAATCTAATTGTATTTTCGTCTATAATTGATTTCCCATGTGAAATACTAATCGATAGGGCCTCATTGGTAAGTGCTATAAGATCTTGTGCATTGGAACCCATGGTTATGGCCGCGAATCCATTAGCCTGGAACGCTTTTTTTTCCAAGCGAAATCCCCTAGTATATGAAAGAGTGAAAAAGTGCTTTCGTTGTTGTGGAATAAGAGGCCTTCGTACCTTAATGCACGTATCTAATCTATGCGGAGCTATTAGAGAGGGATCCACGAATTGGGGAAAATGGGTCGAAGCAATAACAAGACTATTTCCAGTGGAAGATCTTTCACAATCCCAGGAGAGAAGGTTCACTAATAGCTCGAGGGAGAAGGAACCCGAATCCCTAAAATGCAGCTCATGAATGTTTGGAATCCATATTATGCAAGGAGAGATTGCTTTTGTTAATTCGATTTGAAGGCTGATATAAAATTGGGCTACGCGCCACACCGTGTCCATCTCCTCAGTTAGCGCATCCATCCTAGTTAGCTGTTCCAGCTCCATATTAATCTTATCGTCATGAGCATCTCTCTCCTCAAAACTATAGATACTAGGATCAAAATCAATATCCATATCGTCAAAAACATGAATATCTTGATTAATAGCCTCAATAGGGTCACGAGCATCAATAAAAATCTCGATCTCATCATCACTGGCATCACTGTCATCATCATCAGCAAAACGAAAAACTGTATCCCGGAACTTGTCCAGAAATATCGTAATGAAAGGAAGATAGGAGTTTTTCGTTAGGTATTTGACCAAACAGGATCGTCCAATTCCTATAGAACCTATCACTAAAATACCCCGAGAGGGGGTTACAGCTAAGCGGAGCGAAAAGGGTTGTAGATCAGATGGGACATGAACACTATTAGCCCCAGACGGGGTTTGTGCATAAGTGATTGTCTGATAATGAGCAAGGAATAGCCGTCTTTCTGCTAAAGAGGATGTATCGAACTCATAATTTAGTAGATCCTTGTTATGAAGGTCAATTAAGTTTCCTAAGTAAAT